GAAAAGACTTTTTTATGGTTTGAAAAACCTTTTCTTACTTTTCTTTTCGATTATAAACGATGGAATCGCCCATGTCGGTATATAAAAAATAATCGATTTGAAAATGCTCTACGAAATGAAACGGCACAATATTTTTTTTATACATGTCCAAGTGATGGAAAACAAATAATATCTTTTACATATCCACCTAGTTTATCGACTTTTTCGGAAATGATAGAACGAAAAATGTCTTTGTACACGACAGACAAATTATCCCATGTGGATCAGAATTATTATTGGGTTTATACCAATGAGCAAAAAAAGTACAACTTGAACAATGAATTAATAAGTCGAACAAAGGCTCTAGAAAAAGAAAAGGGATTTCTTGCTCTAGATATGCTCGAAAAAAGGACCAGATTGTGCAATGATGAAAATGAACAAAAATACTTGCCCAAAATGTATGACCCCTTTTTGAGGGGACCATATCGTGGAACAATAAAAAAATTCTATTCACATACAATCATAAATGATTTAATCACTTCTACAGATACGGAAGATTCCATAGAAATCAATTGGATAAATAAGATTTATGGGCTACTTCCTAATAATTCTAATTATTCCAGAAAATTTGAACATCAAAAGAATCCGCTTGATAGGGAATCATTACTGAATTATATTGGTAATTCCTTAACCTCAATCAAAGAATTTCCTTTTGAGACTGCACCCATTTTGCATTTTCAAAAATCTTCTTTATTGAGAGAGCAAACAAGAATTGATTTTGAAAGTCAAGCAAAAGCTTTAAAATGGGTATTCGATGTAATTACAACTGATCCAAATGATCAAACAATAATTAGAAATAAATCTATTGGAATAGAAGAAATCCGTAAAAGGGTTCCTCCATGGTCATACAAATTAACTAAAGATTTGGAAGAACAGGAGGAAGAAAATGAGGAAGAATCTACGGAAGATCATGAAATTCGTTCAAGAAAAGCCAAACGCGTAGTAATTTATACTGATAACGATCAGAATACCAATACTATTACAACTACAAATAATACTAATAATAGTGATCAAGCAGAAGAGGTGGCTTTGATACGTTACTCGCAACAATCGGATTTTCGTCGGGATATAATCAAAGGATCCATGCGTGCTCAAAGACGTAAAACGGTTATTTTGGAAATGTTTCAAGCAAATGTGCATTCCCCGCTTTTTTTGGATCGAATAGACAAAACATTTTTTTTTTCTTCTTTTTATATCTCTGAAATGATGAATCTCATTTTTAGGAATTCGGTGGGGAGAGAACCAGAATTCAAAATTTCGCATTTTGAGGAGGAAGAGACAAGGGAAAAAGAGAAAAAAAACGAAGATAAAAAAGAGGAAAATGAACGTATAGCAATATCAGAAACTTGGGATAGCATTATATTTGCTCAAGCAATAAGAGGTTTGATGTTAGTAACCCAATCATTTCTTAGAAAATACATTGTATTGCCTTCATTGATAATTGCTAAAAATATTGGCCGTATGCTATTATTCCAATTCCCCGAATGGTATGAGGATTTGAAGGAATGGAATAGGGAAATGCATGTTAAATGCACCTATAATGGTGTTCAATTATCAGAAACAGAATTTCCCAAAGATTGGTTAACAGACGGTATTCAGATAAAGATTCTATTTCCTTTCTGTTTGAAACCTTGGCGAAGATCTAAAATAGGATCTCATCCTAGAGATCAAATAAAAAAAAAAGGAAAAAAAGACAATTTATGTTTTTTAACAGTTTGGGGGATGGAAGCGGAACTCCCTTTTGGGAGTCCCCGAAAACGACCTTCCTTTTTTGAACCCATTTATAAAGAACTCCAAAAAAAAGTTAGAAAAGTTAAAAAGAATTTCTTTCTACTTCTAAAAGTAAAAGTTTCAAAAGAAAAAACAAGATGGATCATTAAAATACTTCTAGTTTTAAAACAAATAATGAAGGAAATTCAAAAAGTAAACCCAATATTCTTATTTGAATTGAGCAAAGCGAAAGTATATGAAACAGCTGAAAATGGAAAAGATTCCGAAATAAATAATAAGATTATTCACAAATCAACCATTCAAATCCAATCCATGAATTGGACAAATTCTTCACTCATAGAAAAAAAGATGAAAGATTTTTCTGATAGAACAATCACAATCAGGAATCAAATAGAACGAATCACAAAAGACAAGAAAAAAATAATTCTAACTTGTGATGATAAAAGATCGAAATCACAGAAACATATTTGGCAGATATTCCAAAGAATAAATATACGATTAATACGTAAATCACATTATTTTATGAAATCTCTGATTGAAAAAATATACATAGATATCTTGCTATGTATGATTACCATTCACAGGATCAATTTCAAATTTTTCTTTAAATCAACAAAAAAAATAATCAATAAATCCGTTTACAACGATCAAACAAATCAGGAAGGAATTGATGAAAGAGATCAAAATACAATGAACTCTTTTTCCACTATAAAAAAGTCGGTTTCGAATACTAATATTAGTAATAGTACAAAAATGTATTATGACTTATCCTCCTTGTCCCAAGCATATGTATTTTACAAATTATCACAAACCCAATTACTTAATAAGTATCACTTGAAATCTCTACTTCAATATCAGGGAACTTATCCTTTTATTAAGGATAAAATCAAGGATTATTGTATGACACGAGGAATATTTGATTACAATTCAAGACATAAGAAAATTCATAAGTCTGGAATGATTGAATGGAAAAACTGGTTAAAGGGGCATTATCAATACAATTTATCTCAAACCAAATGGTCGCGGTTAGTACCGCAAAAATGGCGAAATAGAATCAATCAACGTTATAGGATTCAAAATAAAGACTCAATTAAATCGGATTCATATAAAAAAGAAAAAGACCAATTAATTCATTACGTGAAACAAAATTACTATGCAGCGGATTCATTGACAAATCAAAAAGAAAAATGGAAAAAACACTACAGATATGATCTTTTATCACATAAATATATGAACTATGGGGATAAGAAGGATTTATATATTTATGGGTCAAGATTACAAGTAAACAGGGTTCTCCAAATTCCATATAATTTCAATAAACCGAAATCCGAATCATTTTATGTATTGGTAAGTACAGCTATTAGTGATTATCTAGAAGAAGGATATATTATTGATACGCATAAAAATCTAGATAGAAAATATTTTGATTGTAGAATTCTCCATTTTTGTCTTAGAAAAAATATCGATATTGAGACCTGGACCAATACACATATCGGTACCAAAATTGATAAAAATACTAAGACTGAAAAAAAAATCAACAACAAATTGAAAAAAAAAGATATATTTTCTCTTACGATTCATCAAGAAATCAACCCATCCAATCAAAAAAGTATTTTTTTTAATTGGATGGGAATGAATCAAGAAAGAGTTTATCGTACCATATCAAATCTAGAATCTTGGTTTTTCCCAGAATTTGTCTTACTTTTTGATGCATATAAGATTAAACCATGGATTATACCAATCAAATTACTTTATTTTGACTTTTATTTTTATAAAAATAAAAGTCAAAATAAAAACATCAATATAAATAGAAAAAAAAATCTTCAGATGATATCTGATCAAAAAAAATATCTTAAATTAGAAAATTCCAACCAACAAAAAAATGAACAACAGGACCAAGTAAATCTTGTATCAGATATACGAAAAGAAAACAAAAAAAAAGATATTGAAGAGAATTACGCGAGATCGGACATTACCATTAAAAAAGGTAAAAAGAAAAAACAATCCAAGAAAAACAAGGAAGCAGAACTAGATTTCTTCCTGAAAAAATATTTCCTTTTTCAATTAAGATGGGATGGCTCCTTGAACCAAAGAATGATCAATAATATCAAGGTATATTGTCTCTTACTTAGACTGATAAATCCAAAGGAAATTGCTATATCCTCGATTCAAAGAGGAGAGATGCATCTGGATGTAATGCTAATTCAGAAAGATCTAGCTCTTACGGAATTGATAAAAAAAGGAATATTAATTATCGAACCAATTCGTCTATCTATAAAAAGGGATGGAAAATTGATTATATATCAAACTATAAGTATTTCATTGGTCGAGAACAATAAACACCAAACTAATAGAAAATGCATAAAAAAAAGATATATTGATAAGAGGAATTTGGATAAACCCATTGTACGATATGGGAATATGCTTGTGAATGGGGACACAAATTATTATGATTTCCTTGTTCCTGAAAATATTATATCTCCTAGACGTCGTAGAGAATTGAGAATGTTAATTTGTTTCAATTCCTATAATTGGAATGTTACGGATAGAAATGGAAATCCATTATTTTGCAATGAAAACAACATAGGAAACTCTGGAAAATTTTTGGATGAGGACAAGCATCTTAATACAGATACAAATAAATTCATTAAATACAAATTTGTTCTTTGGCCCAATTATCGATTAGAAGATTTAGCTTGTATGAATCGCTATTGGTTTGATACCAATAATGGCAGTCGTTTCAGTATGTCAAGGATACATATGTATCCACGATTTAGAATTATTTAATTTAATAGTATATTTCCTATATCATATATATCTATATTCCGTGACATTTTCGGTATATGAAAGCCGAAAGATGTACGCATATGCTATGTTATATTTTGGTAAATGATACAGATTGAATGGATACGCCATTCAATTGGACATAGGAATAAATAAATTAGCGGAATCCTTTTAGATAGAATAAAAAGAAATTTTTTCTTTCGTTAATGCGGAAACATATTATCCCTTTCTATCCAAATCAAATTTTCAATTTGATTTGGATAAAATAAAGAAGTAGTATATGAATAAATCCAAATTTTTGTGTGTACTAGATTAAAAAGACTGGCATAATTTTTTTTTTATTTTTCCTGATTGGAAAAATCCATGAAAAAGAAAGAAAAAGGATAGAAAAATTTTTTATGGTCAAAAATTCATTCATTTCAATTATTCCACAAGAAGAAAAAGAAGAAAACAAAGGTTCTGTTGAATTTCAAGTATTCAGTTTCACCAATAAGATACGGAGACTTACTTCACATTTGGAATTGCACAAAAAAGATTTTTTATCGCAAAGGGGTCTACGAAAAATTCTAGGAAAACGTCAACGGTTGCTGGCTTATTTGTCAAAGAAAAATAGAGTACGTTATAAGAAATTAATTGGTCAGTTGGATATTCGGGAGCCAAAAACTCGTTAATTTAATCGTTTGCATTTTTTTTAGTAGTATTCGATTTTTCGTTTTGATGAGCCCCGTTTTGAGGAATTCATGGAATAATGAATTAAGGAAGAAAAGATATGACAGTACCGGTTACAAGAAAAGATCTCATGATAGTCAATATGGGGCCTCACCACCCATCAATGCATGGTGTTCTTCGACTAATCGTTACTCTCGATGGTGAAGATGTTATTGACTGTGAGCCCATATTGGGCTATTTACACAGAGGAATGGAAAAAATAGCGGAAAATCGAACAATTATACAATATCTACCTTATGTAACACGATGGGATTATTTAGCTACTATGTTCACAGAGGCAATAACCGTAAATGCACCAGAACAATTGGAAAATGTTCAAGTACCTCAAAGAGCTAGCTATATCAGAGTAATTATGCTGGAATTGAGCCGTATAGCTTCTCATTTGTTATGGCTTGGACCTTTTATGGCGGATATCGGTGCACAGACTCCCTTTTTCTATATTTTCAGAGAAAGAGAATTGATATATGATCTATTCGAAGCCGCCACAGGTATGCGAATGATGCATAATTATTTCCGTATCGGAGGAGTAGCTGCTGATTTACCTTATGGATGGATAGATAAATGTTTGGATTTCTGCGATTATTCTTTAACAGGAGTTGTTGAATATCAAAAACTTATTACGTGGAATCCCATTTTTTTGGAACGAGTTGAAGGAGTGGGCATTATTGTTGGAGAAGAAGCTGTAAATTGGGGTTTAGCAGGACCGATGTTACGAGCTTCTGGAATCAAATGGGATCTTCGTAAAGTTGATCATTATGAGTGTTACAATGAATTCGATTGGGAAGTCCAATGGCAAAAAGAAGGAGATTCATTAGCTCGTTATTTAGTACGAATCGGTGAAATGAAGGAATCCATAAAAATTATTCAACAGGCTCTAGAAGGAATTCCTGGAGGACCTTATGAAAATTTAGAAGTACGACGCTTTGATAGAGCAAAGAATTCCGAATGGAATGATTTTGAATATAGATTTATTAGTAAAAAACCTTCACCCAATTTTGAATTGTCGAAACAAGAACTTTATGTGAGAGTGGAAGCCCCAAAAGGAGAATTGGGAATTTATTTGATAGGAGATAATAGCGTTTTCCCCTGGAGATGGAAAATTCGTCCACCCGGTTTTATCAATTTGCAAATTCTTCCTCAGCTAGTTAAAAGAATGAAATTGGCTGATATCATGACGATATTGGGTAGTATAGATATCATTATGGGAGAAGTTGATCGTTGAAATGATAATTGATACGACAGAAGTACAAACTATCAATTCTTTTTCTACATCGGAATTTTTTAAAGAGGTGTATGGACTAATATGGATTGTACCCATTTTGACCCTTATATTGGGAATCACAATAGGGGTACTAGTAATTGTGTGGTTAGAAAGAGAAATATCTGCAGCGATACAACAACGTATTGGGCCTGAATATGCTGGCCCATTGGGAATTCTTCAAGCTATAGCGGATGGGACTAAACTACTTTTAAAAGAGGACCTCCTCCCATCTCGAGGAGATATTAGTTTGTTTAGTGTGGGACCGTCTATAGCGGTTATATCAATTCTACTAAGTTATTTATTAATTCCTTTTGGGTATCGTCTTGTTTTAGCCGATCTCGGTATAGGTGTTTTTTTATGGATCGCCATTTCCAGTATTGCTCCTATTGGGCTTCTTATGTCAGGATATGGATCGAATAATAAATATTCCTTTTTAGGTGGTCTACGAGCTGCTGCTCAATCTATTAGTTATGAAATACCATTAACTCTATGTGTGTTATCAATATCTCTACGTGTGATTCGTTGGAATATGAACTTTGAACCTCTCTTCTAGAAATAAAAGAAAAAAGAAAGAGGTTCAATGTATTGAATAGATGTTTTCATTTTTTTTTATTCAGCATTCGGGTTGATGAGTTAAACCAGATAGTTATATGAGTGAAACTAAACAGCTTATAAATTTGTAGTAAGAAGAAAAAATCTCATTCCCTATGTACAAGAATAAAGTTGAAGTAAACATAAGCAGTGTAAATCGCTTACCCCAAGATTAAGATTTTTTGATTAGTCATCATATCTTGAAGCGGGCGCAAACAAAAGATCAACTGTATGGAGTTTCTACTACTGTCTCATATGTAGTACTATACCGGGGATCAATCAAAAGTCAGTGGACGGTTAGGAACACCAAGGTACACAAAAGATTAGTAATGGAGATAATGTAAGGTATCAAAAAAGAGGTATTTCCTCATAAAACGAATCATAATAAGGACTTGAAATTGGTAGAAATGATCAAGTAGTACTTCCCTACGATTCCGATCTAGAGTATGCTCCTATTCACTGGTTAAAGAAATGACTATCAAGAACGAATTAATCCTTTATTTATTTATTTTTTTTTAGTATCCTCCTCTGAGACAGAAGAACAGGAAAAAAGAAATGGAATGCAGTAATTGAATGAATAATAAAAAAAGGGAATCCTTACTTATTCTTTTCTCTATCCATATTCATACATATCGAATTCTTATCACGATTCATGAACTAAATGACTAATTCTTTTTATTTTGTATTGATTGATATAAGGAGTATTTTATTGAAATATTAAGTTATTACCGAACAAAGATAAATTCTTATTCTAAAGGATGAGATCAATTCGGAAGCACCTTTTTTCTTATTCTAGCAGACAGAATTCCATTGGTCTAATTTGGGACTTTCCGATGTATCTTTATTCTATCTACCCAAAGATGGCGATAATACCGAACCCGTCCTTACATTTTTTTTGTGGCCATCGAGGAGCCGTATGAAGCTGAGGTCTCACGTACGGTTTTGAAATAGCGATGGGAACAGTGATGTTATTATCGACTATGATTATCTAACAGTTCAAGTACAGTTGATATAGTTGAAGCACAGTCAAAATATGGTTTTTGGGGGTGGAATCTGTGGCGTCAGCCTATAGGATTTATTGTTTTTCTAATTTCTTCTCTAGCCGAATGTGAGAGATTGCCCTTTGATTTACCAGAAGCGGAGGAGGAATTAGTAGCAGGTTATCAAACCGAGTATTCGGGTATCAAATACGGTTTATTTTATCTTGCTTCTTACCTAAATTTATTAGTTTCTTCATTATTTGTAACAGTTCTTTACCTAGGTGGGTGGAATTTATCTATTCCGTATATATCCATTCCTGAGCTTTTCGGAATAAATAAAATCGCTGGCATTTTAGGAATGACAATGGGTATCCTTATTACATTAACTAAAGCTTATTTGTTTCTCTTCATTTCTATCACAACAAGATGGACTTTACCTAGAATGAGAATGGACCAGTTATTAAATCTTGGATGGAAATTTCTTTTACCTATTTCTCTAGGTAATCTGTTATTAACAACTTCTTCCCAACTTGTTTCATTATAAATAACAGAATACAATAACACTATTTTAGATTCATAATCTCTATCAAACAAGAGAAAGAAACGTCAATTTTTTCATGTATATCTACAATATGTTCCCTATGGTAATTGGGTTCATGAATTATGGTCAACAAACAATACGAGCTGCAAGGTACATTGGTCAAAGTTTCATAATTACCTTATCCCACACAAATCGTTTACCTGTAACTATTCAATATCCTTATGAAAAATCGATCACATCAGAGCGTTTCCGGGGTCGAATCCACTTTGAATTTGATAAATGTATTGCTTGTGAAGTATGTGTTCGTGTATGCCCAATAGATCTACCCGTTGTTGATTGGAGATTTGAAAGAGATATTAAAAAGAAACAATTACTTAATTATAGTATAGATTTCGGGGTTTGTATATTTTGTGGTAACTGTGTCGAGTATTGTCCAACAAATTGTTTATCAATGACTGAAGAATATGAACTTTCTACTTATGATCGTCACGAATTGAATTATAATCAAATTGCTTTGGGTCGATTACCAATCTCAATAATTGGAGATTACACAATTCAAACAGTTATGAATTCGACTCAAATAAAAATAGACAAAGATAAACCCTTTGATTCAAGAACAATTACCGATTACTAAGATTTTGTTTTGATATAAAGGATCCAAGTTTTTTATTTTGGGTAGTCAGTAACTACAAATAAAAACTAATAACTATTGATTGTTGAGAATCACTGTTTGATTTAAACTGAGAATATATTTTTCGTGATGATTTCGAAATAGCAAATTTCAACTACATATTCCAACTACTCTTTTCTTTTTTTCTTTCGGATAAATATAAATAAAGTAGGATTGGCCCGATAATTTTATCTATATCTACATTAATCCATATTCAAATTCAATTCAATTATAAATGTATCATATACAATATTATATACAAGAAAAAAAAATAGGGTAACCCCTTTTCCTTTCCTGGACCATTTATTTAGTAAAGTTAAAGTAAGGTCATGAAATAGTTAAAGTTATTTTTTTTTTATTTTATACATAATGGATTTACCTGGACCAATACATGATATTCTTGTTGTATTTCTGGGGTCAATTCTTGTATTAGGGGGTCTAGGGGTAGTATTATTTACCAATCCAATTTATTCTGCCTTTTCGTTGGGATTTGTTCTTGTTTGTATATCCTTATTCTATATTTCATTGAACTCCTATTTTGTAGCTGCCGCACAGCTCCTTATTTATGTGGGAGCCATAAATGTCTTGATCATATTTGCTGTAATGTTCATGAATGGTTCAGAATATTCCAATAATTCCTATTTTTGGACCATTGGAGATGGGGTCACTTCGATGGTTTGTACAACTATTCTTTTTTCACTAATTACTACTATCCCAGATACGTCATGGTACGGAATTATTTGGACTGCAAGATCAAACCAGATTATGGAACAGGACCTAATAAATAACGTTCAACAAATTGGGATTCATTTATCAACAGATTTTTATCTTCCGTTTGAACTCATTTCTATAATTCTTTTAGTTTCCTTGATAGGTGCAATTAGTATGGCTCGACAATAAGCAATAAAAATACTTAACTTAATAATAAAAATACTTAACTTAATAATGATTCCCAATTCTTAGAATTCTAACTAAATTCTAAATAAATAGAAATTTTTAGTTAAATCTATCTACCGTCAATATCTTCTTTTGTTGTGTAATTGTTCTATTCTAATCAATTGAATCAGTTGAATTGTTGTTCATATTGAAATGAATCGAGATTGATAAGGAGTTAGTTAATGATGTTTGAGCATGTCCTTTTTTTGAGTGTTTATTTATTTTCTATCGGTATCTATGGATTGATCACAAGTCGAAACATGGTTAGAGCGGTTATGTGTCTTGAGCTTATACTAAATTCGGTTAATATCAATCTTGTAACATTTTCTAATATATTTGATAGTCGCCAATTAAAAGGAGACATTTTCTCAATCTTTGTTATAGCCATTGCAGCTGCTGAAGCAGCTATTGGACTTGCTATTGTTTCGTCGATCCATCGTAACAGAAAATCAACTCGTATTAATCAATCGAATTTGTTAAATAATTAGTGATAATCATCATAGATAATTTAAATAAAGACACATAAAAATATTTAATAGAATTGAAATACTATTTTTTATTGAATTTGAATGCAATTCAATAAAATTGAATTGAATTGCATCTTTATATTTATATTGAAATAATGATGACCAATTTGTTGGCCAATTAATTTGAATTCGCATGTGCAACTCGTATCATCATAATTGTTGAAACGAAAATCAAAGTCTCTTGACCTTTTCTCATAAACAGATTGATTTAAGAAATATATTGATTGTTTTTAATAAACCACTGCTTCGTCTGGTGTCTACAATATTACAATATATAATATATGATTCATTTACTACTAATTTGATTTGACCAGATCGAAAATCCTTTATGTTCAAAACTGGAATTTATAGATCCAATGTCACATTCAGTAAAAATTTATGATACATGTATAGGGTGTACTCAATGTGTACGAGCTTGCCCCACAGATGTATTGGAAATGATACCTTGGGACGGATGTAAAGCCAAGCAAATAGCTTCCGCGCCAAGAACCGAGGACTGTGTAGGTTGTAAGAGATGTGAATCCGCCTGCCCAACAGATTTTTTGAGTGTCCGTGTTTATTTAGGGCCTGAAACTACTCGCAGCATGGCTCTATCTTACTGATACGTTACAAAAAACTCCACTTGAATCATTTGTGATTCCTCTTTACCGACAAAAGCCCGTGCTCAACAAAATATATTATTTTGAGAACGGGCTTTTCTGGTCAAATCAAAACGTATCTTGTCTTTATCACGAGTTATTTTCCTTGGTTAACAATACTTGTTGTTTTACCGATATTCGCGGGTTCTTCAATTTTCTTTTTCCCTCATAGAGGGAATAAGATGTTTAGGTGGTATACCTTGTGTATATGCTTGTTAGAACTCCTTCTAACGACTTATGCATTCTGTTATCATTTCCAATTGGATGATCCATTAATGCAATTGAAGGAAGATTTAAAATGGATAGATGTTTTTGATTTCCACTGGAGACTAGGAATCGATGGACTTTCCATAGGACCCATTTTACTGACAGGATTTATCACTACTTTAGCAACTTTAGCAGCTTGGCCAGTTACTCGAAATTCGCGGTTGTTCTATTTCCTGATGCTAGCAATGTACAGCGGTCAAATAGGATTATTTTCTTCTCGAGACCTTTTACTTTTTTTCATCATGTGGGAGTTAGAATTAATTCCTGTTTACTTACTTTTATCCATGTGGGGGGGAAAGAAACGTCTCTACTCGGCTACAAAGTTTATTTTGTACACTGCGGGGGGTTCCATTTTTTTCTTAATAGGAGTTCTAGGTATGGGTTTATATGGTTCCAATGAACCAACATTCGATTTTGAAAGATTAATTAATCAATCATATCCTGTGGCGTTGGAAATAATATTCTATTTTGGCTTCCTTATTGCTTATGCTGTCAAATTGCCGATTATACCCCTACATACATGGTTACCTGATACCCATGGAGAAGCACATTACAGTACATGTATGCTTTTAGCGGGAATCCTATTAAAAATGGGCGCATATGGATTGATTCGGATCAATATGGAATTATTACCCCACGCTCATTCTATATTTTCTCCCTGGTTGGTGATAATAGGAACAATGCAAATAATCTATGCAGCTTCAACTTCTCTTGGTCAACGTAATTTTAAAAAGAGAATAGCCTATTCCTCTGTATCTCACATGGGTTTCACAATTATAGGAATTGGTTCTATAACCGACATGGGACTCAATGGAGCTATTTTACAAATGCTCTCTCATGGATTTATTGGTGCTGCACTTTTTTTCTTGGCGGGAACGAGTTGTGATAGAACACGTCTTGTTTATCTCGAAGAAATGGGAGGGATATCCATCCCAATGCCAAAAATATTTACCATGTTCAGTAGCTTCTCGATGGCTTCTCTTGCATTGCCAGGAATGAGTGGTTTTGTTGCGGAATTTGTAGTATTCTTTGGACTAATTACTAGTACAAAATATCTTTTAATGCCAAAAATGCTAATTACTTTTGTAATGGCAATTGCAATGATATTAACTCCTATTTATTTATTATCTATGTTACGTCAGATGTTTTATGGATACAAGCTATTTAATATTCCAAACTCGAATTTTTTGGATTCTGGACCACGAGAACTATTTCTTTCAATCTGTATCTTTCTACCCGTAATAGGTATTGGTATTTATCCCGATTTCGTTCTCTCGTTATCAGTTGACAAGGTACACGCTATCCTATCCAATTATTATCATAGATAGTGTTTCATTTAATTTTTTGAATTTAAAATTATGAAAATCGTTTGTATAATGAAAAAAGAAATAAAATGAATAAGAATTGTAATTAGATACATCTCGAGTTTTTGAGAACCGTTTGAATCAAGGAATCATTCAAATTCAAATGGTTCTCAAAAATTCATAAAAACAAACTTTCGTTATATATGGGATGATGTTCTTATCTTATGTATTGTATTCTTCATGTAGTTTATTCAATTAGATGTTTATGTGAATGAACCATAACTATGTAGGCCTATTCCTAATAGATTGATCCCAAAATAGCATATCCAAATTATAAGAAATCCTATAGAAGCTACAAGTGCCGAATTCGTACCTTTCCAATTTATATTTGTTCTAGTATGTAAATAAATCGCGAATATGGTCCAAGTAATAAATGCCCAAGTTTCCTTGGGGTCCCAATTCCAATAGGATCCCCATGCCTCATTAGCCCATACTGCTCCACAAAGAATACCTATGGTTAAAAAGGTAAACCCTAGACTAATGACACGATAACTCCAATAATCCAAACGTTCAGTTAATTGATATTTGTAATAATTTCGAAATGAAGGAAAAGAAGTGTTTTTAAAAACACTTCTTTTTTCATTCAAATATTCAATCTCACTAAAGCCAAAGAAAAATGACTTAATTAAGAAATTATTGCTTTTACAAAGGATATCGATGTTTTTTCGAAATGTAATGACTAGAAGAGCGACTGATAATAATGATCCGCATAAAAGAGCTGCATAGCTCAATAACATCATACTTACGTGCATCATTAACCACTGAGATTGTAGAGCAGGTACTAATATTGCAGATTGATGCATTTCAGTTGAAAGACCCGACATGGCAAAGCCTTGAGTAAAAATGGTACTTGGTGCAATTATTGTGCTTAAATCATTTTTAAGGTTACGTATCTTGGGAATCATATGAATAATGAAAAAACTACATGAAAGGAAGATTAATGACTCGTATAAATTACTTAATGGAAAATGTCCCGAAGAAATCCAACGAGAAACTAATAATCCTGTTATAGAGAAAAAAGTAGCTATCATCCCTTTTTCTGACCAATCACGTAATCCTACAATTTTGTGGACTAATAAGGTCATCAAATGAATCGTAATCACAATTGAAATGATCGAAAAAGAGATATGAGTTAATATATGTTCTAAAGTCGCAAATATCATAAAAGGGGTCCCATTACAGAATTGGTAATCGGGAATTGAATACATTTTAGGATCTATTGTATCTCTTTTAGAAGATGCCGCCACTCGGACTCGAACCGAGATGCTTTAGCACTGCTTCCTAAGAGCAGCGTGTCTACCGATTTCACCATGGCGGCTTATTTGAAATAATAATAGTCAATTCATGTTGAATCGTCGAGATTCCAGGATTCAATATAGTTTAGGAAACATTAATTAGAATCGATGAATAAAGACTGGTTTGTGGTTTAACTATTTGAATCTTCAATAAAATACCTACTTAGGTAGTATCGTCGTGGGTTTTTTAACAATCAACTTTTACGTACTAGAAACTAAGTTCTCTCCAAACAGTTGGAACTCAATAGTTTTTTCTCAGTTGAGGTATAAAACTCAGAATTGTCTTTTTTTCTCTATTTTTTTATGATTTGTTTTTCATTTATCCGATTTCATGGATTCAAATGAAAAAGATTGACTTTTTTTTTTCAATGAACAAAATCAAATAACTAGGATTTCATATCTATCACAATTTCATCATTAAATACAAAGAATTTGTTATTTTTCTAATGATTTCGATACCTTAGTATATTTAAATTAAAGTATTAATATTCTTTATTGCGCATATAATTTCTAATTTATGATACCATTTACAAAACCAATTAAGTTTTGGGATAGGCATATAACAAAAGAGTTTCAATCTCTATCACAATTGTACTTTTCTATTGTGAAAAGTACAATTGTGATAGGGAAAAAAAAATAATACTTAGAACCCAATATACAAAAAACTCTTATTCTATATATCGCAGCAGTGAGTTCTAACTAATATTGAGAAATTCAATACAGAAAAATACATTAGTTAACATCCATCTTACAAAATTTGAGGTTCTTTAGGCTATATCAATTGAGATTATTCAAAGACTTTATTATTTGTTTGTCGCACAAAAAAACTTTTTGAATGCCCGGTGGAAACCGATTTCGCTAAAGAAAAAGCTTTTACTGCAGCTAAATATCCTTTTTTCTTCCAAATATTTCTACGAATACGTTTTTTTGACATAGAAGTACGTTTTTTTGGAACTGCCATTCAAAAAAGGGGGTTCCTCCTTTTATCGTTGTATGTGAAAGACATGTATTCTTCAAAATAGATCGTTTTTTTTTAGTTATTATCTATACTTATTTCGTGTATGTGGATAATTTTTTTAATATACTCTTTTTAATATACATTGTTTTTTTACTTTAACATATAAATTTATATAACATATAAATTTATATAATAAACATACAAATATATATAATACAAATATATTTATATATACATGTATATGTGATATATATATCAATATATGTATGCGCACGCATCACATATATAAATGACAACATGAGGGAAAAAAAAAATAGAAGAAAATAAGGGAAAATGAAAATTGATTAAGTCCAGAGTGCTATGTTCCTAATTCAAATTCCAATTAGAACTAGTACTTAATCTGTTAAACAAGACATTCCATTACTTAAGCAACCTAAGTAATTTTTTATTTCAGTTATATACGAAGTAAGGAGTATCATAAGATTTCCGATAAACATAAGTTTTCTTTATTGGATTGAAATCCAATTAATCAGTTACACAACAAGTTAGGTAATTACTCCACTCCCAAAATGAACTAGAAAACCCAGGTATTTTTTTTTTATTCGAATATAGATACTATGATCCCTATTTGAATAAAAAAAGTACTCTTTTTTTGGTCTAACTCTTTTTTCTTACTATATTTACTATACTATATAATATATTTATACTATATAATATATTTATTATACTATTATAGTATATGTAATACGTTTATTAATCACCAATAAAAATATCAAAATCTAATAAATACAAAATCTACTAAATAAGTAGTAAGAAAATTATTTTTTAATCTCATATTCCTTTAATCTTTTCTTAGTTAAAATAACTACTAGGTAATCGCCTTTACCTTTACATAGTTATTTGGTCATATTTTTTGACCAACCAATTGTCAATTTTGGAATATTTCAAATATCTGAGAAAAAATCAGAATAATTTAGAATCCCAATATTTGACTTTTTTTTTCATATCTTTTTTTTGTTGATTTCTTTTATTATTGTTCCTTAAGGATAAAAAAGATAAGAATTGGTGAATCGAGAACAATTTGCAATTAATTATAAGAAAAAAGAGTTTCTTTTCTTATGGAACATACATATCAATATGCGTGGATAATACCTTTTCTTCCACTTCCAGTTACTATGTCAATAGGATTTGGACTTCTACTTATTCCGACAGCAACAAAAAATATTCGTCGCATGTGGGCTTTTCCTAGTGTTTTACTCTTAAGTATAGCTATGGTGTTTTCGGCCAATCTGTCTATTCAACAAATAAATGGAAGTTTTATCTATCAATATCTATGGTCTTGGGCCATCAATAATGATTTTTCCTTAGAGTTTGGATACTTGATCGATCCACTTACTTCTATTATGTCAATACTAATTACTACTGTTGGAATCACGGTTCTTATTTATAGTGACAAGTATATGTATCACGATCAAGGATATTTGAGATTTTTTGCTTATATGAGTTTTTTTAATACTTCTATGCTGGGATTAGTTACTAGTTCCAATTTGATACAAATTTATATTTTTTGGGAACTAGTGGGAATGTGTTCTTATTTATTAATAGGGTTTTGGTTCACACGACCAGTTGCAGCAAGTGCTTGTCAAAAAGCTTTTGTAACTAATCGTGTAGGGGATTTTGGTTTATTGTTAGGAATCTTAGGTTTTTATTGGATAACAGGTAGTTTAGAATTTCGGGATTTGCTCGAAATAACTAATAACTTAATCCAGAATAATGGGGTCAATTCCTTATTTGCTACTTTGTGTGCTTCTTTATTATTCGTCGGTGCAGTTGCTAAATCCGCACAATTCCCCCTTCACGTATGGTTACCTGATGCTATGGAAGGACCCACTCCTATTTCGGCTCTTATACACGCTGCTACTATGGTAGCAGCAGGAATTTTTCTTGTAGCTCGGCTTCTTCCTCTTTTCATAGTCATACCTTATATAATGAATTTCATTTCTTTAATAGGTGTAATAACACTATTATTAGGGGCTACTTTGGCCCTTGCTCAAAAAGACATTAAAAAAAGCTTAGCCTATTCTACAATGTCTCAATTGGGTTATATTATGTTAGCTCTAGGTATAGGTTCTTATCGAGCTGCTTTATTCCATTTGATCACTCATGCCTATTCAAAAGCTTTATTGTTT